GTTCTCTTCCTAGATCAAACCGAATACCTATTTCTAATTAATTCCTATTATACAAAAGCAGTCCAGATAGACTGAGCAAAAAAGGGTTTTATTTCGATTCCCTATTTTGAAAATCAGATATTAATTTTCTTCAGTCAGAATGAACAGAAAAATAAGATGATTCAAAGAAGTTCTCTACCCCGAACTTTGTATCGCGCGTATGACTTAGCACAACTAGGAAAGTAAGATCAGATAAACAAGACTAAAAAAAGATTCATCGGAATAGCAGAATACAAAATTAAGAAATGAAAAAAAAAATAAAGGGGAGCCTAATCTCACCCCCTTCTGTACCATAAAGAAAAGATATATTCAATTTTTACCATTTTCTAAAAAGAAGTGCTTCTAGATTATAGACTTATCCACTTAGATGAATAAATCATACTATACTCTATTTATATTATGAACGAATATGTATCTCAATCCATCTCGAGGTATTTGTATCAATACCTATTCGGTAGATCTTTTTTTCTCTGCCAGGAACCAGATTTGAACTGGTGACACGAGGATTTTCAGTCCTCTGCTCTACCAACTGAGCTATCCTGACCTTTTCTTGTGCATCATCCTAGTAGAGGATTTGTATCTATGTCAATTAAAGGGATTCCAAAATCAATTAAATAAAGTATTTTAAATTCGAAATTTGAAAATGGGGGGGGGGGTAGTCCTACGCATTGTATATGGCTTACTTAATAATACTTAAAAATAGAGTGAATAACCGGGATTCCTTCCCTACACTCGAATAAAAAAGAAATCTATTCTAGGATAAGATCCATTGAGTTCTCTTCGCACTCCTTTGGGAAAGAGTAGAATGAGAAAGCTAATGAATCTTAAATTGATAAAAAGGAAAAAAGAGGATAAATACTATAGTTAGCGAATAAAAGAGGGTTTGGGGATAGAGGGACTTGAACCCTCACGACTTATAAAGTCGACGGATTTTCCTTTTACTAGAAATTTCATTGTTGTCAGTATTGACATGTAGAATGGGACTCTCTCTTTGTCCTCGTCCGATTAATCCACTTTATTAGATGTATAAAGCCCTTCCTTCAAATTTAGAAGGAGTTCCACTAACAACACAACGTAATTAACTCGATTCGTTAGAACAGCTTCCATTGAGTCTCTGCACCTATCCTTTTCCTTTGTATTCTAGTTCGAGAACCCCCCTCTCAAAACACGGATTTGGCTCAGGATTGCCCTTTTTTAATTCCAGGGTTTCTCTGAATTTGGAAGTTACCACTTAGCAGGTTTCCATACCAAGGCTCAATACAATCAAGTCCGTAGCGTCTACCGATTTCGCCATATCCCCATTTTCCTCTTCTTTGAGACAAGGATTCCTTGTGTAATTTCATCCATCTCTTAGTTTTTTTGAATCTATTGAATTCATCACTCGACGTAGTCTAGCAGTTCGACTCTATTTGAGAGACCCCACTTGCTTATTGCAATTCAGAATTGAATTGATTGTATCGTTGAGGTATTTCCAATTCAATCCGAATCAATATATCCCAAAGTTTTTCTCTCCCCCCCCTACTGTATTACTTTTTTAGAGTATTCGAAATCATACTATAACGCTTGATATTCATTCTTTTTTTTTTTCTAATAAGAATTAGCTATTTTCTTTGCTATGACTCTATGTCCCCCTTAGTGAAATAGGAATTCTAAAATTATTAACAAATAAAAAAATATCTCAAAAAAAAAAGTCGATAATGATCGAATGAAAATGCCAATAAAGTTGCATTTTCTCTTTATTATATCTTTCATATATATTATTCTTTTCTATGTATTAGATTATTCGTCGGAACCATATCAAATTGAAAATATCTGAAATCCAATTCCATTATAGAAATAGGAATCAATTCTATTCTATATAGAAAAATGGATTTGCGAATTAGAGAAATAAAAATAAAATTCAATAAATTTTTAAATTTTATTTAAAGATATCTTCTAGTTAAGCATATCAAGGTAACTTTATCTTTAAGAAGTTTTAGTTTTTTTTATAAGATTAAGTAGAACTTAAAATTTAGAATCTAGTTAATAGCTAAAATTAATAACTAAGATCTGCGATTTTACGGATTTCCTATACTATATCTATTTCTATTTGTTACACTATTTCTGCTATGTAAGCCCACTTAGCTCAGAGGTTAGAGCATCGCATTTGTAATGCGAGGGTCATCGGTTCAAATCCGATAGTCGGCTTTTTTTCTCTATCGATGTTCTACGAACAAAAATCTCTTTTTTTTTCCGAATTCAATGGAGAATCCAGGATCTTTTATGTTTTCTACCTTACAATTTTGCTAGATACAAAACAATAAAATAAATAATATATATACAAAAAATACAGATTTTGATGAAATTCTAGTTTTTGTGGTACTTTAGTTGATTTTACTCTGTTTATCCTGTAGTTTAATTCAGTTTTAATTTCGATGTATTCTGTAATGTAAATACAATGAAATTAATTGTGTAAAATGAAATTTCAATAAAATAAAAAAGGAGTCTTCATGTCCCGTTATCGAGGACCTCGTTTAAAAAAAATACGCCGTCTGGGAGCTTTACCAGGACTCACTAGAAAAACACCTAAATCCGGAAGTAATCTGAAAAAAAAATTCCATTCTGGTAAAAAGGAGCAATATCGTATTCGTCTTCAAGAAAAACAGAAATTGCGTTTTCATTATGGTCTGACAGAACGACAATTACTTAGATATGTACATATCGCTGGAAAAGCAAAAAGGTCAACAGGCCAGGTTTTACTACAATTACTTGAAATGCGTTTGGATAATATCCTTTTTCGATTGGGTATGGCTTCAACCATTCCTGGAGCCCGCCAATTAGTAAACCATAGACATATTTTAGTTAATGGTCGTATAGTCAATATACCAAGTTTTCGTTGCAAACCCCGAGATATTATTACTACGAAAGATAACCAAAGATCAAAAGGTCTGGTTCAAAATTCTATTGCTTCATCTGACCCAGGGAAATTGCCAAAGCATTTGACGATTGACACATTAGAATATAAAGGACTAGTAAATAAAATTCTAGATAGGAAGTGGGTTGGTCTCAAAATAAATGAGTTGTTAGTTGTAGAATATTACTCTCGTCAGACTTGAACTTAACGAAAAAAAGAAAGGTTCATAGAATTTTCTTCCCCTTACCCTTCCCCCGAACTAAATCGACCTAAGACCACTAATTCGTAAGACTACTAATTCGTATTTTCCCACTCAACTAGCAAAAATGGATTAACCCTAGGATCTTTTTTTTCCTATATGTATATTTTACATCCCACGGTAATTTGCTATAGAAAATTTCTATTAAATACGATATTATTGCTGGAATAAATTGTTATTTGATTTGCTACATTGTGCTCGTTAACGTTGATAAATTAAGAAAAACGGAAAGAGAGGGATTCGAACCCTCGGTAAACAAAAGTCTACATAGCAGTTCCAATGCTACGCCTTCAACCGCTCGGCCATCTCTCCTACAATAATCTTATTATGGAAAATAAACTGAGTGAATAGCGAGTTTTCTTATTCCTGCAGTACAGGTACAACCGCAACCGCTCGGAGGTTCCATAGTTCTATTGGAAAAATTCCTTTTGCTGTAAGTGGAAGGATCTTAGGTTTTTTTTACCAGGAATTGCGCTCCCTATAAAAGTTTTAGTTTGGGTTTTCCCGCAACCAAAGAAAAAGAGAATGGAAGAATTCTTCTTTTCTTCTTATTGCATAATCAAATTTATTGCATAATAAAATAAAGAAACCTTAAAATTCCGTTTGCATAAGGTACGCTACACCATACTGTCGAAATCCAAAATAGGGTATGAGACAATTAATGACTTTGCAAACACAAAATAGCTGATGAGAGAAGTTATTGTTGAGAAATAGGAAAGTGGAATGAAATCCAGTCTTAGTCAAATATTTCATATCTCCTCTTGTCCAAGCAGAATAAAAAGGATACAATTTGAGCTGCGCAGAAAATCCATATCTCTCTTATCCATTTAAAGCATATGGATTTAGAGCATACGGAGGGATCGATTTATAAGAATCGAATGTGTTTGTTTTTATGTTATTTTGTGAAGGAATGAAAACAATTCTATATGGAATGGGTTGGGAATTATGCCTAGATCCCGCGCAAATGGAAATTTCATTGATAAGACCTTCTCAATTGTAGCCAATATTTTATTGCGAATAATTCCGACAACCTCAGGAGAAAAAAAGGCATTTACTTATTATAGAGATGGTGCGATTTGACTCTTTTTTTTTTTGTTTTTTTTTTTTTTTTAGCCCTACCTACACCTTAGTCTTCCGAGAAAGAGAAGGGGTTCACATAGAGAGAACAATATTAGTAAAGCAAACCCACGCTTCGGGAAGGTGAGGTGAACTAACAATTCCTTCTGTCGTGTATCCTCGATTGATGCGGCCTCAGATGCTTCAATTATAGATTTGAGTATTGAGCGAAAGGTTATACCTACAGGATAGGTTATGGATTACAGGCCAACTCTACTCTATTAGTACCAGTAGGCAGCATAGGGGAGAAAAGCACTACACCTAGAAATAGGAAAGGAATCAACAAGAGAAAAACTTTGTTAGAAATTAGCCCTTTCCTGATCCGTATCAGGGTTGGGAAGAATGGTTGGGATAACAAACAACCATCAGGTTTGTACTTTGGATACCCCTATAACCATCAAAGATCGTTGAAGTGGCTAATTCCTCTAAATAGGGGGCGTTGAGAACAAATAAATTCTTGGAGCTATTGTTTTTTTCTAGCATTAATAAAATTCATTGGTGTTAAGAAAAACCTCTTGCGAAAAGGTTGGCTAGAGATTTCTTGGAAAAATACCAGCCCCTTTCGATTCATAATGAGACGGGACTAATTCTATTTTGATTCTATAGATTATTTCGCTTAGTACTATGTACAGAAGGGAGGAGCCGTATGAGATGAAAACCTCATGTACGGTTTTGGAACGGAGATTTTTTGAATAGAATGAACGACCGTAACGGATGTTGGCTCAATCCGAAGGAAATTATGCGGAAGCTTTGCAAAATTATTATGAAGCTACGCGACTAGAAATCGACCCCTATGATCGAAGTTATATACTCTATAACATAGGACTTATACACACAAGCAATGGAGAGCATACAAAGGCTTTGGAATATTATTTCCGGGCACTAGAACGAAACCCTTTCTTACCGCAAGCTTTTAATAATATGGCCGTGATCTGTCATTACGTGCGACTATCTCCACTATAGAAAGAAAAAAAGAGAGGATCAAATTTTCTAGTAAATACTAGAAAAAAAGGCTTTCTACATAGGGATCGTAAAAACAACGATTTTTCCCTATCAGCTGTAGGAAGGAAGGACACTTCAAGAGAATCAAAAAAGGAAGAAAGTATCGCCTATACTACTACTCTATGGATAAAGCTCTCAAATTGATAGGGAAAGCACCGTAAAGATCAATTAGTGAGCGACTGGGTCGATACAACTAAAAAAAACTGCTTACTTATCTTATCCCACGATATGGGGTCAAATTTAGGAATCCGCTTATGTAATAGAGCCGATCCACTAAGGGATTAAGCAGCGGTGTAGTATCAGATCCCAAAGATAGTAAGTTCTTTTTTCTTTCTTATGTAAAAAAGTCTTTTTCAAGGATTCTATAGAGATTTCATATATGAAACCGGGATAGTTACCTTTTAGAAAATTCGAACGAAGGCTCTAGATCTATCTATGCTTCATTCTTCTGAAGGTGGGAAAAAAGATCAAACTGATTATGGATAAAAATTAGGGTTTGAAACTTGGGTAATTAACTTCTTCTGCTTAAACCAAAAACAAATTCGATCGATTTTTTAGAAATCGAATTCAGTTTAGATAGGGGAAATTAAGATAGCAATTTATGAGCCGTATGAGGTAGGAAACTCTCAAGTACGGTTCTAAGGGAAGGAACTGCCTATTCCGACCGAGGAGAACAGGCCATTCTACAGGGTGATTCGGAAATTGCAGAAGCTTGGTTTGATCAAGCTGCTGAGTATTGGAAACAAGCTATCGCGCTTACTCCGGGAAATTATATTGAAGCACAGAACTGGTTGAAGATTACGAAGCGCTTTGAATTTGAATAAGAGCACGCTCCTTATTTTTCATAAAATGGGTGGTTTGGTTATTGATCCATTAATCAAATCAATTAGGTCGTAAGATCGAATCAAGAATTTTATTATATCCCTTTCTTCTACCTTCTATTTTATATGATATTTCATAAGGATAAACCATAGGGATAGGGTCCAGAATAGAAGTAATAAAGTGAATAAAAAGAAAAAATAGTGGCAATATAAATATTGCTAATATATCAGGACTGTCTTATTAATAATTCTAATGAGTTATCTTGGAATTTAGAATAAAATAAAAAACCCTATATTATGCTCAAGGAAAGTAGATGTATATAGGAGCTTATACCTTCAAAAAAAATACACCAGTTTCTTAAATTTCAAAAATTTTTTTCTTACGTCGGGAAATATTTGTTTTTCAAGACAAACAATGTCCGTTAGGCACCTAATCTTTATGTCATAATAGATCCGAACACTTGCCTCGCATTGACTTCAATATATAATTGCTCCAGTGAATAACTAAAAAAAATAGAAGAACGATAGATAGTAAAGAAAAGAACTAACCATAATATCTATCTTTCAAAATCTATCTTTCAAAGATTCACTAAAAAGACAGTTGGCGGGTCTCTTTGTATGTCTTGTCCGGAAAGAGGAGGACTTAATGATTATTCGTTCGCCGGAACCAGAAGTAAAAATTGTTGTGGATAGGGATCCTGTAAAAACATCTTTTGAAGAATGGGCCAGACCCGGCCATTTCTCAAGAACACTAGCTAAGGGCCCTGATACTACCACTTGGATCTGGAACCTACATGCTGATGCTCACGATTTCGATAGTCATACGGGTGATTTGGAGGAGATCTCTCGAAAAGTCTTTAGTGCTCATTTCGGGCAACTCTCCATTATCTTTCTTTGGTTGAGTGGCATGTACTTTCATGGTGCCCGCTTTTCCAATTATGAAGCATGGCTAAGTGATCCTACTCACATTGGACCCAGTGCTCAGGTAGTTTGGCCTATAGTAGGGCAAGAAATATTGAATGGTGATGTAGGCGGGGGTTTCCGAGGAATCCAAATAACCTCTGGGTTTTTTCAGCTTTGGCGAGCATCTGGAATAACTAGTGAATTACAACTCTATTGTACTGCAATTGGTGCATTGATTTTTGCAGCGTTAATGCTTTTTGCTGGTTGGTTCCATTATCACAAAGCCGCTCCAAAATTAGCCTGGTTCCAAGATGTAGAATCCATGTTGAATCACCACTTAGCAGGATTATTAGGACTTGGGTCTCTTTCTTGGGCGGGACACCAAATCCATGTATCTTTACCAATTAACCAATTTCTTGACGCCGGGGTGGATCCTAAAGAGATACCACTTCCCCATGAATTTATCT